GAAGTTTTTCTATTTGGAATCGTATTAGGTCTAATTCCTATTACTTTGGCTGGATTATTCGTAACTGCATATTTACAATACAGACGTGGTGATCAGCTGGACCTTTGATTAATTAACATCTCTTTTTTTGATTGACCTCCTCTTGTCTTTATTCTTTAATCCACAGGAGGTCAAATTCATATTGCTGTTCAAGTTAGTAAAGTTAGTGTAGTTTAATTCCAACTAAAAAAACTGAATCACGCTCTGTAGGATTTGAACCTACGACATTGGGTTTTGGAGACCCACGTTCTACCAAACTGAACTAAGAGCGTTTTCTTACCACAATAGATAAGACTATAAAGAAAAGGATTTTTTTTGTAACTCCAACACATTTTGTATGCATATACTATTATACTATCATAAAATGAAAAATTATGTATATCCAATTTGAATCGATCTCGATCGATTCTTTATTACTGTTCAGAGGAGAAGGAATAGGTAGGGATGACAGGATTTGAACCCGTGACATTTTGTACCCAAAACAAACGCGCTACCAAGCTGCGCTACATCCCTTTCAATTGGTCTACAGTGTCATTGTAGAGAATACCTGTCTTGTTTTCCACCTCCTTATTTCCTCCGTTGATATAAACAATTTTTATTCCCATTTCTTCTTTTTTTTTCACCATCATATTAATATATTATAGATATACATATAATAAAAAATATTATAATAATAAAATAATAAACGACTTATATACATATAAAATATGAAACCCACTCTAAAAATGAAATAAACAAAATGAATATTTTTGGGGAATGCTCAGGAGTAAAGCAACTTCTTTTTCCTAAAATAAAAGAGAAAAAGAAAATCTTATCTAGCGAATCTTCAATTTGAATTGGGAATTCTATGTACAAATACAAGTGGTCCATATGCATCTGATCATATATGTATTACCATTATGTATTACAATAAATAAATAAGGAGGATTTAAAATGCGAGATCTAAAAACATATCTTTCCACGGCACCGGTACTAAGTACTATATGGTTCACTTCCTTAGCGGGTCTATTGATAGAGATTAATCGCTTTTTCCCGGATGCGCTTACATTCCCATTTTTTAATTAACATTAGTTTTAATTAAGACGAGAAAGAGTGAATAATATTAGAGATACAATTAAATATCTGTGACTAATTCCTTTCCCCCCTCCCTTTTTTCTCTTTTTTATAATTTTATAAGGGAGGAAGGGTAAGAGAAAGAATAAAAGTGGAGTTAACCTACGCGAAACTCTAGTTAAGACTCGAATTAAATTAAGAATAGAGGGAAAACATAAATGTAAATGTTGGTCTAGTGCAAGAGTATCATACAAGATACTTAAATTAAATACTGTACTGCGATTATAAATATAGCTATAAAATATAGTTATAGTTAGAAATCATTGTATTACTTATTATTTACTATTAATCTATTGATTACAACATTGATTACAACGAAATCTTTCATATCAGAAAAAAATTAGATTTTGAATTAGCAACTTCCATTTTTCCTTACTTTTTGTTCGGATCGAAAATAGAAGACTTGAATGAATAAAAAAAGAAAGGAGGTTCATGGCCAAGAGTAAAGATGCTCGAATAAGTGTTTTTTTGGAATGTACTAGTTGTTTACGAGACAGTCTTAATAAGAAATCAATAGGCATTTCCAGATATATTACTGAAAAAAATCGACACAATACGCCCGGTCGGTTGGAATTGCGAAAATTCTGTCCGTATTGTTATAAACATACGATTCATGGGGAAATAAAAAAATAGATCGAACCGAGGGCCTGTGTGTCACCCTTCCAAGGAAGGGTAATAATAATATATAATATTTAAATAGAAATAAACTAATATTTAAATAGAAATAAACCAAATCCTATTTCGGAATTCTAATTCATTTTTGATCCGAACGAAATAGGATTTTCGGGATAAGGAATAAACAAACCATGGATAAATCCAAGCGACCTTTTCTTAAATCCAAGCGATCTTTTCGTAGGCGTTTGCCCCCGATCCAATCGGGGGATCGAATTGATTATAGAAACATGAGTTTAATTAGTCGATTTATTAGTGAACAAGGAAAAATATTATCTAGACGAGTGAATAGATTGACTTTGAAACAACAACGATTAATTACTATTGCTATAAAACAAGCTCGTATTTTATCTTCGTTACCTTTTCTTAATAATGAGAAACAATTTGAAAGAACTGAGTCGACCGCTAGAACTACTGGTCGTAGAACCAGAAATAAATAGGCTTACTCTTCAATTGAATCAAAACAAAATTCCAATTCAAACTCAACCGCGGATTTCATCTTTTATCCGAAAAATCTAAGAATCGAGATTTGATTGTTGTGTTGTAAGAAACAAAAATAATTGGGGAAGAAGAAATCTTTTTTTTTATTGAACATATTCCTTCATTTTGACAATTTTATCATATTTTTTTTTCATATTAATATATAATATATCTTCCCGGAGTTCATTCTCCGGGGAACTCCTTTTATTTAAATCATTAAATCATTCCGGTGAATTCTTTACAATCTATTTCTTTTATGATCTCATTGGAAATCATATAAAGACAATTCCTATTGGATATAGCTATTTGGGCAAGTATTTTCCGATTAAGAAGTAATTGACTCTTGTACAGATCGTGTATTAATCTACTATAACTATAGGATGCCCTATTCTCGCGAATTACTGCATTTATCCGAGCGATCCACAAACGACGAAAATCTCTCTTCTGCCGATCCCTATCCCGATGAGTCGAAACCAAAGCTCTGATTTTCTGTTGAGTAATAGTTCGAGTAAGTCTTGAATGGGCTCCTCGAAAGCTTGATGTAAATAAACGAATTTTTGTTCTACGTCTACGAGCTATATATCCTCGTCTAGTTCTGGTCATTGAATAAACGAAACTTTGATGAATAACTAATTGATTTCCTTTCTTTCAGTTATCCTTCTACCTTTTCCTGGGCTATTAATAACAAAGCGTATTCTTCCAATGTATAAAATAAAAATTCCAACGGCTTTTGCTACTATAACCTTCCCGACCACGATTTTTTTGTTTTTTCTGTGCATTTCGACTCGAAATAAGAAATTGTATTGATACTATGTATCAAAAACATAGTAAATTAAATAAAAAAGGAGTCAATTTGAAATTAAATGGGTAAAGAAGTCGTGGGTTCCATCGTTTCTATGGTTACTTCTTAAACGGTGAGGTCCTTTCTATACACCGGAGCTCTTTCCTTCATTTAATAAATCTTATTGGTAACTTGTACAGTTCACACTCTTTGGCTCTACCCATCAATTATCTAGTAATAGGTCTTTCACAATGAGATCTACCTATACAGTAACGGTATTTAATTATGAAGGTTAGCTAAGTAGCTGACCCTGTTAGTCCGTTCTTGCAAGAGTGGGCCTAATCTTTTTGCGGATTTTCCCCGCTTAATGGATAGCCTTTTTGCCAATGGGGAATTGCTTATCATTTCAAATTTAGGTGATTGTATTTGCACCGAAGGAAACCATAAATTTCATACACAATAACACAATAGGGGAATATTTGTATTTTTTTTAGTTTAATTTAAATAGTGAATGGAGTTCTTCCATTCTATTCACCGGTACTGATTATTGAGACTGTAAAAATTGTTTTTCGTCCCAGTTCATGATCTGAACGAGTCGCACATACACCCTAGTACATGTTCCTCGGCGCTGAGGACACCTCCGAAGAGCGGGGGATTTCGTGACATTTCTAATTGGCTGTCTTGTGTTTCTAATAAGTTGTTTAATAGTTGGCATGCTGAATCATATACGTAATGGACTGGTTTAGATCAATCCTAACCGGATAATTACGAATTACTCCCATTTTATTTAATTTAATGGAAATGAAACCTGGTAATAAGATCTCAAATCACGGCTTTCTTTTTTCTTTTTTCATTGAACTGCTACAAGATCAACAATTCCATGAGTTTGGGCTTCTGTTGCTGACATAAAAACATCCCTTTCCATGTCTTCGGATACAACCCATAAGGGTTTGCCCGTTCTTTGTGCATAAACCTTTGTGAGGATTTCGCGCAGTTTCAGTAGTTCTTCCGCTTCCATGACAAATTCTCCCGCTTGTGCATGATAAAAAGCGGCAGCCGGTTGATGGATCATTACCCTGATAATCTGATAATATAACATAATAAACGATTTCTCTCTCTAGTATGATGATTCGAAGAGAAGAGATAAAGAATAACAAGAAAAACAGATAGAATTGAACAACCGTACAGGCATCCTTTGCGAATTGCATACGGCTTTACAATGGAATTGACTTTTACCTGTCATCGAAAAACTTAGGATCTATCAGATCCAGATCGGTAAATGATCCAATTACCACCCTTCCTTTCGTCGAAGTTAAAAAATACTATGATGGTTCCGTTACATTATATATTTATTTCCTCTATGATTCAGTAATCCCAAAGTGTCTTTTTGATCGAATCAAATAAAATAAGAAACAAATAAGATTTTTTTATTTTCGTACCCTTTCATAACATAAGGATTGTTAAGAGCCTTCCGGTGTGAAAACAAAAAGTTTGTGACGCTGAAACGGACTCCCGATAGAGAAGATAAAATCGGAAATACCCTTTATCTCATACTCCTCTTTCGATACATAATCTAATGTTTTGAAAAAAAAAAAGAATAAAGAATTTTCTCATATCGAATTCGAAGTGCCATGCTATTTTTACTTAATATTCATATTTCATATGGCGAAGGCATAGTCTGCTTTTTTTCTATCAAATAAAAAACTCATTGGCGCCAAGCGTGAGGGAATGCTAAACGTTTAGTAATTGTTCCTCCGACCAGGAGAAAAGATCCCATTGAAGCGGCTAGTCCCATGCATACTGTATTTACATCCGGCGGCACAAATTGCATAGTATCATAAATAGCTATTCCGGGTAAGACCCATCCGCCAGGAGAATTTATAAATAAATACAGATCTTTGTTTTCATCCTCTATACTGAGATATATCATAAGAGCAATAAGTTGATTCGAGATATCGCTCTCAACTTCTTGGCCTAAAAAAAGTAATCTTTCTCGATAAAGTCGGTTGATTGGGATAAAATTGTACCCCTCAGGAACCGTACATGCACCTTTTGATGCATACGGTTCAAAAAAAAATCGCGAAAAAAGAATCAATGTGTAAATTCCAGCCCTCTTATTTTTCATAGCAAGCTTTTTCTAAAACGAGGGGGCTTTTTCTTCCATTTTTCAAGAAAGATGAGTTTTGAACCTTCCATATATTATATAATATATATATTTAATAAAAAAAAAAGAATTCATTAAACTTATCGAATTAACTTATCATTGATGTATTGTTTCATCGAGATCCGATCCAAATCACGATGTCATTTTCTTGTTTCTAAATGGGCCTTCTTAATTTTTTTAGGTTTATGCTCTACTCCGGGTAAAGATCCGATCGACTTCGATTTGCACATATAGGACAAATGCTCCCAATACCACTTCTTTTTACTACAATTTACTTTTTTTTATTTCATGTCTTCGCCAAATATTCGACGTATTCATCTTATTACTCGATTGATTAACAGTTTGAAATCTCTCCTATTTCTATTTATCCTATTTATATTTATAAATAAAATAAAAAATAATAAAATGAAAATAATAAAATATAGTAATCATATGTTACCAATTGGTTTTTTTATAAACGGAGCCTGTATACTTCATTTTATTGATTCAACTAAGCCAACCATAAATTATTTGATAATATTATATTAATCTGAATCCCCCCAAAAATAAAATGTATCTAATTGCACTTCACGCTCCAAATTGTTGATAATTCAATCAATCTTTCTTGGGCGAAACCGAGGATATCTCGATCGAGGGAGAGAACGGGAAAATACCATATGGCCCAATATATCTGACAAGCCGCACTATACGTCAATCCAAGATAGATCGTCATCTCCAGGAGTTCGAAAAGGCACTTTTGGAACACCAATAGGCATAAAATAATAGAAAAAAATTTAGTACTATATTTCACTTTGGTATGGAAACGTAACAATGAGTTTATTGTCTTCATAATATTGTCCTTCATCATATTTTATCCTTAGATTAGATTGGATAAGTTCATAAAAGAAGACAGAATGAATGAATAAAGGAAAATTTTTACGAATAGAGTCTTCGAATGATGGACAAGTATGCGGGCATTAACTCATAGAAAATGGGATCAACCCCCATTGCGTATTGGTACTTATTGGGTATAGAATAGATCTGTTTATCTTTGTTCCTACGAACAGAATTGTTCCATTAGTACCAATAGAATAGAACAAATACAAATATTAACATTAACCCTTGCTTCGAGATAATCCACTGAAAAGAGAATATCAATAGCATAGTTTTTCTAATGCAATAAAGTAACATAGTGTCTATTTTTCTTTGATAAAGAGGTATTTCCATGGGTTTGCCTTGGTATCGTGTTCATACTGTCGTATTGAATGATCCCGGTCGATTGATTTCTGTCCATATAATGCATACAGCTCTGGTTGCTGGTTGGGCCGGTTCGATGGCTCTATACGAATTAGCAGTTTTTGATCCCTCCGACCCCGTTCTTGATCCAATGTGGAGACAAGGTATGTTCGTTATACCCTTCATGACTCGTTTAGGAATAACCAATTCATGGGGCGGTTGGAGTATCACAGGCGGGACTATAACGAATCCGGGTATTTGGAGTTACGAAGGTGTTGCCGGGGCACATATTGTGTTTTCTGGCTTGTGCTTCTTAGCAGCTATCTGGCATTGGGTGTATTGGGATCTAGAAATATTTTGTGATGAGCGTACAGGAAAACCGTCTTTGGACTTGCCCAAGATCTTTGGAATTCATTTATTTTTATCGGGATTGGCTTGCTTCGGTTTTGGCGCTTTTCATGTAACAGGCTTGTATGGGCCTGGAATCTGGGTGTCCGACCCTTATGGACTAACCGGAAAAGTACAACCTGTAAATCCAGCGTGGGGTGTGGAAGGTTTTGATCCTTTTGTTCCAGGAGGAATAGCCTCTCATCATATTGCAGCAGGGACATTGGGCATATTAGCAGGTCTATTCCACCTTAGTGTCCGTCCGCCGCAACGTCTATACAAAGGATTACGTATGGGAAATATTGAAACCGTCCTGTCCAGTAGTATCGCTGCTGTCTTTTTTGCAGCTTTTGTCGTTGCTGGAACTATGTGGTATGGTTCAGCAACTACTCCGATCGAATTATTTGGGCCCACTCGTTATCAATGGGATCAGGGATACTTTCAACAAGAAATATATCGAAGAGTTGGTGCCGGACTAGCCGAAAATCAAAGTTTGTCAGAAGCTTGGTCTAAAATTCCCGAAAAATTAGCTTTTTATGATTACATCGGTAATAATCCGGCAAAAGGGGGATTATTTAGAGCGGGTTCAATGGACAATGGGGATGGAATAGCTGTTGGATGGTTAGGACACCCCATCTTTAGGGATAAAGAAGGTCGTGAACTTTTTGTACGTCGTATGCCTACCTTTTTTGAAACATTTCCAGTCGTTTTGGTAGACGGAGACGGAATTGTTAGAGCCGATGTTCCTTTCAGAAGGGCCGAATCGAAGTATAGTGTCGAACAAGTAGGCGTGACTGTTGAGTTCTATGGCGGCGAACTCAATGGAGTCAGTTATAGCGATCCCGCTACTGTGAAAAAATATGCTAGACGTGCTCAATTGGGTGAAATTTTTGAATTAGATCGTGCTACTTTGAAATCTGATGGTGTTTTTCGTAGCAGTCCAAGGGGTTGGTTTACTTTTGGACATGCTTCATTTGCTCTGCTCTTCTTCTTCGGACACATTTGGCATGGTGCTAGAACCTTATTCAGAGACGTTTTTGCTGGTATTGATCCGGATTTGGATGCTCAAGTGGAATTTGGAACATTCCAAAAAATTGGGGATCCAACTACAAGAAGACAAGTAGTCTGATACAACACAACATTTCTTCGGTATCTTTACCTCTATTTTATTTTTGTGATTTGACATAAGGTACTGGATAAATCGTGATCTCAATCACCGTCTTTTCTTTGACTCTTGCTCTTTCTTTATTCGGGAGATGGTCCCAACTAAATAAACAAAAACAGGTATGGAAGCTATAATTGTAAACCACGATCGAATCTATGGAAGCATTGGTTTATACATTCCTCTTAGTCTCGACTTTAGGGATAATTTTTTTCGCTATTTTTTTTCGAGAACCGCCTAAAGTTCCAACTAAAAAGACGAAATGATTTTTCATTATCTCAATTGAAGTAATGAGCCCCCCAACATAACATGGGGGCTCATTACTTCAACTAGTCCCCGTGCTCCTCAAACGGATCTCTTAGTTGTTGAGAGGGCTGCCCAAAGGCGGTATATAAGGCGTACCCAGTAAAACTTACAAGTAAACCAGATATAGAGATGGCGACTAGGGTTGCTGTTTCCATTATTATATAATTTCAAGACCACAATGGGTTTATGATCAGATCGTTTATTTACAACGGAATGGTATACAAAGTCAACAGATCTCAATGAATACAATAGGATTTATGGCTACAAAAACCGTTGAGGGTAGTTCTAGATCTAGGCCAAAACCAACTACTGTAGGGGAGTTATTAAAACCGTTGAATTCGGAATATGGTAAAGTAGCTCCCGGATGGGGAACTACTCCTTTAATGGGTGTCGCAATGGCTCTATTTGCGGTATTCCTATCTATTATTTTGGAGATTTATAATTCTTCTGTTTTATTGGACGGAATTTCACTGAATTAGCTCCACAAGAACCACGAAGTTTTAGCTTTTCAATACAAAGCGAATCGGCCCGGATTTCTAACCCATTCTATTTTGGTAGTTCGACCGCGGAATTTCTTTCTTTCTGTATTTCCAGAATATGAGTGTGTGACTTGTTATAATTGATCCTAGTGATAGTACAGAGAACGGGTCTGTCGTCTTGATAGAGATGATTCTACTTCGTCGGATATTCATTATAGTATCCGAAACACGGAATATATGATATCTGGAACACGGAATATTTGAACTATGATTCATACTTAAGATTCAGACCTCGCAAACGGACTCCAACAATGTTAAAATTTATAAGTGATGATACAACGGTTCTTACTCAGGGAATCTTTTGGGTTTAGCTTGAAGGTTTTATTGAATCATCGCGGTTTTAGTCTGAATCTGAGGTTTCAATCGATTCATAGGGTCTTAACAAGATAATTCCTATCAATAATAAAGAAAACTATACAATAGTCAAATCGCATTAGACACAAATGAAAATAACAAATCAAATAATAAAGAAATAAAAATAGGAAACGAGAAGATTCAAGAGGCCTGTAACGATAAACATAAAGACGAATGTGCCGACTTGATATTTTGGCATTATCATCACAAAGAAGAGCTTTCGGATTTTTAGTCTTTCTTATCGTCGTATAAGATTGAATCTGTAATCAGAAGATTAATAAGTTTGAAACTTTATATTATATATCCGTTTCAACTGTTATTTGGGTGGTTCTGCTTGAGCTGTACGAGATGAAATTCTCATATATGGTTCTCAGAGGGGGAGCTGCCTTGGTTTACCTATCTCAATAAAATCTATGATTGGTTCGAAGAACGTCTCGAGATTCAGGCGATTGCAGATGATATAACTAGTAAATATGTTCCTCCTCATGTCAATATATTTTATTGTCTAGGAGGAATTACGCTTACTTGTTTTTTAGTACAAGTAGCTACGGGGTTTGCTATGACTTTTTATTATCGTCCGACGGTTGCCGAGGCTTTTGCTTCTGTTCAATACATAATGACTGAAGCGAACTTCGGTTGGTTAATCCGATCAGTTCATCGATGGTCGGCAAGTATGATGGTCCTAATGATGATCCTTCACGTATTTCGTGTATATCTCACTGGTGGATTTAAAAAACCTCGCGAATTGACTTGGGTTACGGGTGTGGTTCTGGCTGTATTAACCGCAT